TCCAAGAGTTCTTTTTTTTTAAGATAATAAATTCCCTATTTTTATACCGCATATCCTATAATTTTATATTAGGTTTGACGCCGAAAGGCATTTTTTTTTTTTTTTTTTAATATATTTAATATAAATAAAGAAATAAAAAAGAAAGTTCTTATTATCTTATCTATTATTTTCTTACTTATCAATAATTTTTTATACCGACTTGTTGATATTGTGAAGGATCACAATAAGGTTTGTTCATTTATCGGAAAAAAAGTTAGAATGGAAAACGAGATAATGTGGATTGTGTCGATCCAATCATTTTGATTTCATTTTTCATTTTTAATTAAAGGCTCATATTGTAAGACTTTTTTTGTTAATTATTGAGTATTAGAATAGAATCCTCTTTCTCGAAAAAAAAGCATTCCTTTTTATAGGCTAAGATGAAAGATCTTATCGAAAACTTACAGCAGCTTGCCAAACGAAGGCTAAGAGAAAAAAAAGTAGAGGTATGACTGGCATAAAATCGACAATTGGACTCAAAAAAGCATAGGCCTCCGGTAATTTGGCAAAGAAAAAACGACTCGAATAAAGAGCAGAATTAAGACCGATCAAACTAAAGATATTAAGCATAACAGATTGTTTTTTAAAAAATTTTATTTTGATTGAGTTATTGATAGAAAAAAAAGATTTCGTTTTTTGAACTTACTCACTCAATCAAAAAACCTTCCATTCTCAATAGAGAATAGAAGAAATTCTACTTTCATATAATATCTTAATGGAATTTTTGTTAATGATCAATAAATTCATTTTTTCTAGGTCTACATGTGTCTAAGTTAAAATACTAACCAACAGAATCTAATTGATTCTTAAGATAGTTGGGCTGGAATTGACGAACAATCAACAATAATATTAGTGTTTATTAATATAGAAATCGAAGTGGGGCGTGGCCAAGCGGTAAGGCATCGGGTTTTGGTCCCGCTATTCGGAGGTTCGAATCCTTCCGTCCCAGAGCCCTTGTAATTTTAGTTAATAATAAGAAAAAAACTTTTTCTTTTTCTAACGTTTCTAAGGTGTAAGATTGGCTAGAGTTTGACTCTTTTGGCTAACGATTATAATAAAAAAAGGAGATCTTTTTCACATATTTAACAATGATACGGGCTCAAATGACACGCAACTAAAGGCGCATCCGTTGGGTATTGAGGCACGACGGGGTTATAGATTACAGAAATTTTAATTATAAAAAAGGTGTGCCTTTACCTATCCTATATCCATCCTCTATATATGATATAGGAATATCAAAAAAATATTCATCTAAAATTATAGAAGGAAGTTAGTTCTTTTTTGTTCATCCCCAAAAAACGAATTCTATTTTTACTATTCTTTTCTTTTTTTATATATAAATGAAGAAAATTAATATATTTAAAGGTTGAGTTCAAAAAGAAAGATAGATTTATCTCTCTTATCGTATTTCTTAAGGATATCGTCTTATTGTCAATTTTAATTATTTGTAATTTGTATAATTAATTAAGAAATCAAAAATGAGAAAAAAGAACAGTACTAAAAAAGTGTAAGATATATTACGTATCTAATCTATGTAACAACTGTCTTAACTGTGAACCAATGACTATTCATGATTAGATAATTGAATCAACCGCAAACCGGTTCCAAATTCGAGGAATGTTATGGTAAAACTTCGTTTGAAACGATGTGGTAGAAAGCAACGTGCGACTTGAAGGACATGGTCTGTTGTGGATTCTTATATCCATCATTCTATAAAAAAGGATGCTCTTAACTCGACATCTTTTTCTCTGTTTCACTCGAACCCAGTTTGTTGGGGTGTAATGGAATCTGATGGAGCTCGAGTAGAAAGTATTGCGCTATTTCTCAAGGGAGAGGGGTCTAGGGTTAGTGTCAATCAAAAGAATAAGTTGGAACAACTTCGTAAGTTATCTTTGACAGAAAAATAGAAAGGATCAAAATCAAGCAAATTTTGAATCCCTCAGGACATTTTGATAAACCTTTTCAATTCATTTTCTTTATATATATTGTGCGGAAATCCCTCGTTCATATGATTAGATTCTTTGATAGAAAAAAATAACAAAAAGGTATGTTGCTGCCATTTTTGAAAGGATTCAAAATCAACGAAGTAATGTCTAAACCTAATGATTCAAAAAACAAGATAAAGGCTTCCGGAACAAGGAAAGACTCTTTTTAATTGTCGAAACAATTGATTGGTATCAATTTAAATTGATGTTAAATGAGACAAAACAAAGGGTATTTTAGACTGCTCAATAAATGATAAATGCTAAAGGATTTTTTTAGTTTGGGCTCCTTGAAACCTATCCAACTTGAGTTATGAGTATACAAATGATTTTTTTGAGGAAAGAAAGGGCTTAATTTTAATTCATTTGAGGATTGAGGATTTTCTAGACTTTTTGATTGGTCATTCGAATTTATACATACATTTTATTTGAATCATTTTTTTCTCGAGCCGTACGAGGATAAAACTTCCTATACGTTTCCAAGGGGGGTTAAATCTATCCCAATGAGCCGTCTATCGAATCGTTGCAATTGATGTTCGGTCCCGAAGAGAGGGAAGAGATCTGCAGAAAGTAGGTTTTTATGATCCGATAAAAAATCAAACTTATTTAAATGTTCCTGCTATTCTAGATTTTATTCAAAAAGGCGCTCAACCTACAGAAACTGTTTATGATATTTTAAAGAGGGCGGAGGTTTTTAAAGAATTTCTATTTAAGCAAACGAAGTTCAATTAAGAATCCATTTTTTATATATTATATAAAAAGGAAAGATAATGAGGTTGTAATTTGGTAGACCTTTTTTAGTCCTGTACTTTTTTGTAGTGCCAATCCAACAAAAGTTTTCCTCTATATTTTTTAATTTTTTCTTTGTTTTCTATTTAGAGTTCACAATTTCTATTATATTTATCGTATAATAGAATTGGATTTTTTTTTAGTACATTAACATTATTCAATTGAAAGTAAGATAAAAAAAATGACATTTATTTTGATTGTATTTTCTTTTTCATTCATATTGACAAGAATGTATTGAACAAATATAATTTAATTGTGAAATAAAAAAGAAAATAGTTTTTTATGTCTTCTGCCCAATATTTTGATTCAAGGATTCGTTAAATTTGTTTCGCTATAAAAAAAATTTTTGGATCTAAAAAATGCGGATTATTTGTCTAGCAAATTTTTTATTCAAGAATCTCTGATATTGGTGTTTGTTTTTATGTTCGTAACAGGAATCAACTCAAAATTTTTTTTTTTCAATTTCTTGCTAATTCAACGTTTTGATTCCAATCCTATTTTATTGATTTCGATTGTATCTACATAACATAGCTATTTTGGGGGTTGCTAACTCAACGGTAGAGTACTCGGCTTTTAAGTGCGGCTAAGATCTTTTACATATTTGGATGAAGTAAGGAATTCGTCTACACCATCGGTAAAGTTTATACGACCACGACTGATCCGGAAAGGGAATTTATGGAAAAAAGAGCATGTCGTATCAATAGAGAATTTGGAACCTATTTCATTCTTATCAAAGCAGTACAAAACTTTTTTTGATTTCTTGGAAGGAAATGCAATGAATTCACTGTTGGGTCGATTGAATAAATGGATCGAACCCTATCCTTATGGGTTCTAATTTTGTGGAAAGAATAAGCAACGAGCTTATCTTCGTAATTTGAATGATTACCCGCTCTAATTAGACGTTAAAAAAACTTAGTGCCTGATGCGGGAAAGGATTCTCCCATGTGTGGATTTTCTTTTTTAGTGAATCCTAACTATTAAACTCCCCATTCTCCATATGAAGATGGACATGAATGTGTAGAAGAAACAGTATATTGATAAAGATTTTCCAAAATCAAAAGAGCGATTGGGTTGAAAAAATAAAGGATTTCTAACCAACGTTTTATGTTATTTCTTAATAACAAAAAAACAAATTAGATAGAAAAATTAGAGAGTCCGCTGATGAATTTACCGAGGTATCCATTAAAAAAAAAAAAAAAAGACCTTGTTTTGACTGTATCGCACTATGTATCATTTGATAACTTAAGAACCCCCCCCCCTTTTTTTTACTTTGAGTTTTAGGTCTGGTTTTAAATGGAAGAATTCCAAGGATATAGAGAACTGGAGAGTTCTTGGCAACACACCTTTTTCTATCCACTTATCTTTCAGGAATATCTTTTTTCGTTTGCATATGGTCATGATTTAAACAAATCTATTTTGTTGGAAACTTCAGGTAATAGGAAATATAGTTTACTAATTGTGAAACGTTTAATTACTCGAATGTATCAACAGAATTATTGGATTCTTTCGTCTAACGATTCGAACCAAAATGACTTTTTGGGGCACAAACGCAATTTTTATTCGCAAATGATATCAGAAGGATTTTCAGTCATTGTGGAAATTCCATTTTATCTTCTATTAATAGCTTCTCTCGAGAAACAAAAAATAGTCAAATCTCATAATTTGCGATCAATTCATTCAATATTTCCTTTTTTAGAGGACACATTTTTACATTTAAATTCTGTGTTAGATATATTACTACCTTACCCCGCCCATCTAGAAATCTTGGTTCAAACACTTCGGTACTGGATAAGAGATGCCTCGTCTTTGCATTTATTACGATTCTTTCTTTATGAGTATCATAATTGGAATAGTCTTTCTATTCCAAAAAAATCTTTTTTTTTTTTTTTAAAGGGAATCAAAGATTATTCTTGTTCTTATATAATTTCCATGTATGTGAATACGAATCCATTTTCTTTTTTCTTTGCAACCAATCCTCTCATTTACGATCAACATCTTATAGAACCCTTCTTGAACGCACTTTTTTCTACGTAAAATTCGAATATTTAGTAAAACTTTTTACTAAGGATTTTGCCGTTATCTTATGGCTTTTCAAGGATCCTTCCCCGCATTCTGTTAGGTATAAAGGAAAATCCATTCTGGCCTCAAAAGGGACATTCTTTTTGATGCATAAATGGAAATTTTGCCTTA